TTTACGAGAATTCTCTGGTAGGGTAGAAGGGTCATATTTTTTCTTTTAAGAAAAGGAATATATACTGAATCGTTGTACGGTTCAACTTGTACATTGTCAATTTGAATTAGGGATTTTGCGTACAAATACAAGCAGTCACTATATAGAATCTAATTAACTATATATTATAGTTATAATAACCATATACACTTCGGGTTATATATGTATCCCCATTCTGTATTACAAATTCCAATAAGGAACAAAGAAGGAGGATTTTAAATGCGAGATCTAAAAACATACCTCTCTGTGGCACCAGTAATAAGTACTCTGTGGTTCGCGGCTTTGGCAGGTTTATTGATAGAGATCAATCGTTTATTTCCGGATGCGTTGATATTCCCTTTTTTCTAGTTATTGAGAGAAGAAGGGGTGAAGAAGATTAGGGATACAATATCTGTGACTAACCTCCCTTCTCTTCTTTTTTTTTCGAATAAGTTAGAAAAAGAATAAAAGCAGATTCGTTCTAGTGAAGAAAGGAACTCGGGTCCAGACTCAAATTAATAATAGAATTAGAACAGAAATGGAGATGTAACTGGCAATAATATCATACAATATACTGAAAAGAAAAATGAAATACTGTACAGTGATTTATATCTAAATCCTAAATCGAGTTAGAAAGAATTATATTACTTATTATTACTCTAATTGAACTATAATTGATTTATTGCAACTTCTATTTTTTTTGTCCGTTTCGAATCGGAAAATAGAAGAATTGAGTCAATCACAAATCCAAAGGAGGTTCATGGCCAAGGGTAAAGATGCCCGAGTAACTGTTATTTTGGAATGTACCTGTTGTGTTCGAAACCGTGTTAATAAGAGCGTTTCCAGATATATTACTCAAAAGAATCGACATAATAAGCCCAGTCGATTGGAATTGAGAAAATTCTGTCCCTTTTGTTACAAACATACGATTCACGGGGAGATAAAGAAATAGATTGAACCGTTCACTCGTGTGTCCGTCCCCGCCCTCCAACCCAAGGAAGGTGAAAACAACATCTTATATATCTATATTCTATAGAGTATAGATCTAAGATCTTATAATATATATAAGAAATTATTTAATGAACATAGTGAAAGATAAACAAGATAAATCCCATTTCTAATTATCAATTTAAAATTGAATATTATTAGAAATCTTATTAATTTTAAATAATTTTTTATACGATTGAAATAGGATTAGGGTTTTCGGGATAAGGAATAAACAAACCATGGATAAATCCAAACGACTCTTTCTGAAATCCAAGCGATCTTTTCGTAGGCGTTTGCCCCCGATCCAATCGGGGGATCGAATTGATTATAGAAACATGAGTTTAATTAGTCGATTTATTAGTGAACAAGGAAAAATATTATCTAGACGGGTGAATAGATTGACCTTAAAACAACAACGATTAATTACTATTGCTATCAAACAGGCTCGTATTTTATCTTTATTACCTTTTCTTAATAATGAGAAACAATTTGAAAGAAGCGAGTCGACCACTAGAACTACAGGTCTTAGAACAAAAAAGAAATAGTCTGAATTCTTAAATTGAATCAAAATAAAATTCCAATCCGAACTAAAATACGAATTGATACTTTGTTTGAAAAATATGATTTTATTGAAGGTGTTTGTTCATTTTGACGACTTTCTCATATGATTTTATCATACTAATTTCTACTCTACCTTCCCCGGGTTCATTCTCCAAGGAACTCCATTTAATTCCAATGGATTTCTTTCCAATTTCCTTATTTTATGATCTCGTTGGAAATCATATAAAGACAATTCCTATTTAATATAGCTATTTGTGCAAGTATTTTACGATTAAGAAGCAAATGCCTCTTGTACATATTGTGTACTAAATTGCTATAACTAAAGTATGCCCTATTGCTTCGAATTACTGCATTTATCCGAGTGATCCACAAACGACGAAAATCTCTCTTTTGTCTACCTCGATCCCGATGAGCCGAAACTAAAGCTCTTATTTTTTGTTGAGTAATAGTACGAGTAAGTCTTGAATGAGCCCCCTGAAAGCTTGATGCAAATAAACGAATTTTTGTTCTACGTCTTCGAGCTATATATCCCCGTTTAATTCTGGTCATTGAATAAATGAAACTTTGATGAATAACTAATTGATTTCTTTTAGTTATTTCTTTCCCTTTTCCTAGTCTATTAATAACAAAACGGATTATTCCAGTGTATAAAATAAAAATTCCAATGACTTTTGCTACTATAACCTTCCCGACCACGATTTTTTCTTTTTTTTCTAGGCTTTTAACCTCGAAATAAGAAATTAATAATAGGTATCAAAAAAAAAAGTATTAAATAGAAATGGGTATAGTGGGTTCCATCGTTTCTATGGTTATTTCTTAAACGGTGAGGTCCTCTCTATACACCGGAGCCCTTATTCCTCATTTAATCAATGTTATTGTGAACTTGTACAGTTCACACTCTTTGGCTCTACCCTGAATTATCCAGTAATAGGTCTTTCACAATGAGACCTACCTATACAGTAACGGTATTTCATTATGAAGATTGACTGAGTAGCTGACCCTGTTAGTCCGTTCTTACAAGAGTTAAGAGCACAATCTTTATGCTTTTTTAAATACCCTGCTTAATGGATACCATTTACTACCAATGGGAATTCTTTCTCATTTGAAATTAAAAATGGACTAGAAAATGATTGGATTTGCACCAATGGAAACCATAAAATAGATCTTTTTTTTGCTTTTTCCATGATCTGAACGAGTCGCACATACACCCTAGTACATGTTCCTCTCCTCTGAGGACATCCCCCAAGAGCGGGGGATTTTGTGACATTTTTGATTGGCTGTCTTGTGTTTCTAATAAGTTGTTTAATCGTTGGCATGTTGAATTATATACATAATGAGCTGGTTTAGATCAATCCTAACCGGACAATTCTGAATCATTTTTACATTTCTATATTAATAGAACATTAAATACATTAAATAAACCCAGTAAGAAGATAAAATAGAAAATCGCGGATTTTCGTGAAGTCCCTATTATTTTTTACTCAACCGCTACAAGATCAACAATTCCATAAGTTTTGGCTTCTGTTGCTGACATAAAAACATCTCTTTCCATGTCTTCCGAAACAACCCATAAGGGTTTGCCCGTTCTTTGTACATAAACCCTTGTGATGGTTTCGCGCAGTTTCAGTAGTTCTTCCGCCTCCAGGATAAATTCTCCCGCCTGTGCCTCGTAATAAGAACTAGCAGGTTGATGGATCATTACCCTGATGATCTAACATTATAAATAGTTCCTCTATCTCGCATGATCAAAGTCGAAGAGATAGAGAAAAATCTAAGATAGAATTGAACAACCGTACGGGCATTTTTTGCGCATTGCATACGGCTCTACAATGGAATTCACTTTTCCCTTTTTTTTATCTTACATCGAAGAAATAGAAAATGAATATTTAAAGTATATCAGATTCACATAGGTAAATGATCCCCCAACCACCCTTTATTTTTGAGTAAAAAAAATACTATGATGGTTCCGTTGCTTTATATATTGATTTCGTCTGTTATTTAGCAATCCCAAAGTTTCTTTTTTTCAAATCAAAATAATATTGATTTTCATAAATATTGTTAAGAGCTCAAAACAAAAAAGTTTGTGACGCTAAAATGGGTTTCCCAATAGATCAGATCGAATTTGGAATATCCTTTATCTCATACTACTCCTTCGATACATAATGTAAGTTTTTTTTTGAAAAATAAAAAATTCTCATATCGAATTCGAAGTGCCATGCTATTATTACTCAATATTCATATAGCGCGAAGGCATAGTCCTCTTCTTTTTGTCTCTCAAATTAAAAAACTCATTGGCGCCAAGCGTGAGGGAATGCTAGACGTTTGGTAATTGCCCCTCCGACCAGAATAAAAGATCCCATTGAAGCAGCTAATCCCATACATACTGTTTGTATATCTGGTCGCACAAATTGCATAGTATCATAAATAGCTATTCCGGGTATTACCCATCCACCGGGAGAGTTTATAAACAAATACAGATCTTTTGTATCATTCTCTATACTGAGATATATCATAAGACCAATAAGTTGATTCGAGATCTCACTATCAACCCCTTGGCCTAAAAAAAGTAATCTTTCTCGATAAAGTCGGTTGATTGGGATAAAATTGTATCCCTTAGGAACCGTACATGCACCTTTTGATGCATACGGTTCAACACAAATCGTGAAAAAAAAAGAATCAATGTGTAGATTCTAGCTTTCTTTTTTCATATCAGGATTTTTCTAAAACTTGTAACAAAAGGACTTTTCTTTCATTTTTCAAGAAATAGGAGTTTTGGCCCGTTCTGTTTCTATAATAAATAAAAACTATAAAAAAATTCACTAAACTTATCAGATTAACTTCTCATTGATGTATTGTTTCATCGGGATCAACCCTAATCACGATGTAATTTTCTTGTTCCCGAAGGGTCTTCTTCCATTTTTTTAGGTTTATGCTCTACTCCGAGTAAAGATACGCCCGATTTGGATTTGCACATATAGGACAAATGCCCCAATACCACGTCTTTTTAATATGACTTCCCCCTTTTTTTGAATTTATTTCATGTCTCCCGCCAAATATGAAATATTCAACGCATTCATCATATTACTCGATTAATGAAATTAATTTTCATTAACGACTTGAAATCATTTCTATTTCCAATATGAATTAAGTGGTAAATATATTACGAATTTCTTTTTGTTCTAAACGGAGCCTGATACTTCAATTTATTGATCTAACCAAGCCAACCATAAATTATTCTAATTAATAATTGTAATCTGTATACCCCTCTAAAAAATAGATTTAATTGCACTTTATTTCACGCTCCAAATTTTTGATGGTTCGATCAATTTTTCTTGGGCGAAAGAGAGGATATCTCGATCGGGGAAGAGAACGGGGAAATACCATATGACCCAATATATCTGACAAGTCGCACTATACGTCAACCCACGATGCATCTTCCTCTCCAGGACTTCGAAAAGGTACTTTTGGAACACCAATAGGCATTATATGAAAAAAAATGAAATACTCTATCCCACTTTGATGTGAAAGCGTAACAATGGGTTTATTGTCTTAATATTCAGACTATTGCCTTTTATTATATTTGATCCATAGTAAGTTCATAAAAAATGAAAATTCTTATAAAATAGAAATGCAGTCACTCATATAAAAACGATATCAACACCTTACCATTGCGTATTGGTACTTATCGAGTGTAGAATAGATCTGCTTCTTTTTGTTCTTATGAACAAAATTGTTCCATTATTACTATAAAGAATAGATCAAATATTAAACCTTTCCCCGAAATAATCCACTATAAGGATATAAGGAGGAAGTTATCTAGTATATTTTCCAGTGCAATAAAGTTACATAGTGTCCATTTTTCGTTGATTAAAGAGGTATTTCATGGGTTTGCCTTGGTATCGTGTTCATACCGTCGTATTGAATGATCCCGGTCGTTTGCTTGCTGTCCATATAATGCATACAGCTTTGGTTGCTGGTTGGGCCGGTTCGATGGCTCTATACGAATTAGCAGTTTTTGATCCCTCTGACCCTGTTCTTGATCCAATGTGGAGACAAGGTATGTTCGTTATACCCTTCATGACGCGTTTAGGAATAACCAATTCATGGGGCGGTTGGAGTATCACAGGCGGGACTATAACGAATCCGGGTATTTGGAGTTACGAAGGTGTGGCCGGTGCACATATTGTGTTTTCTGGATTATGCTTTTTGGCAGCTATCTGGCATTGGGTGTATTGGGATCTAGAAATATTTAGTGATGCACGTACAGGAAAACCCTCTTTGGATTTGCCCAAGATCTTCGGAATTCATTTATTTCTATCAGGAGTGGTTTGCTTTGGTTTTGGTGCATTTCATGTAACAGGATTGTATGGTCCCGGAATATGGGTATCCGATCCTTATGGACTAACCGGAAGGGTGCAGCCTGTAAATCCAGCATGGGGTGTGGAAGGTTTTGATCCTTTTGTTCCAGGAGGAATAGCCTCTCATCATATTGCAGCAGGAACCTTGGGCATATTGGCGGGTCTATTCCATCTTAGTGTTCGCCCCCCCCAACGTCTATACAAAGGATTACGTATGGGAAATATTGAAACCGTCCTTTCCAGTAGTATCGCTGCTGTCTTTTTTGCAGCTTTTGTAGTTGCTGGAACTATGTGGTATGGTTCGGCAACAACCCCGATTGAATTATTTGGTCCCACTCGTTATCAATGGGATCAAGGATACTTCCAACAAGAAATATATCGAAGAGTTGGTGCTGGACTAGCCGAAAATCAAAGTATATCTGAAGCTTGGTCTAAAATTCCTGAAAAATTAGCTTTTTATGATTACATCGGAAATAATCCGGCAAAAGGGGGATTATTCAGAGCGGGCTCAATGGATAACGGGGATGGAATTGCTGTTGGGTGGTTAGGACACCCTATCTTTAGAGATAAAGAAGGGCGTGAACTTTTTGTACGTCGTATGCCTACTTTTTTTGAAACATTTCCAGTTGTTTTGGTAGACGGAGACGGAATTGTTAGAGCTGATGTTCCTTTTAGAAGGGCAGAATCGAAATATAGTGTCGAACAAGTAGGTGTAACTGTTGAGTTCTATGGCGGTGAACTCAATGGGGTGAGTTATAGTGATCCTGCTACTGTGAAAAAATATGCTAGACGTGCTCAATTGGGTGAAATTTTTGAATTAGATCGTGCTACTTTGAAATCCGATGGTGTTTTTCGTAGCAGCCCGAGGGGTTGGTTTACTTTTGGACATGCTTCATTTGCTCTGCTCTTTTTCTTCGGACACATTTGGCATGGTTCTCGAACCTTGTTCAGAGACGTTTTTGCTGGTATTGATCCAGATTTGGATGCTCAAGTGGAATTTGGAGCATTCCAAAAACTTGGAGATCCAACTACAAGAAGACAAGTAGTCTAATACAATATTGTTTTGTTATTTTTCATCTTTCGTTTTGTGATTTGATTTTCCTATAGGGTACCGGATAAACCTTGATTTGAATCGCTGCCTTTTCTTTGACTCTTGCTCTTTCTTTATCCGGAAGACGATTCCCAATAAACAGGTATGGAAGTTATAATTGTTAAACCACGATCGAATCTATGGAAGCATTGGTTTATACATTCCTCCTAGTCTCAACTCTAGGAATAATTTTTTTCGCTATCTTTTTTCGAGAACCGCCTAAAGTTCCAACTAAAAAGTGAAATGATTTTTCATTATCTCAATTGAAAGTAATGAGTCTCCCAATATTTATATTGGGAGGCTCATTACTTCAACTAGTCTCCGTGTTCCTCGAATGGATCTCTTAGTTGTTGAGAGGGTTGCCCAAAAGAAGTATATAAGGCGTACCCAGTAAAACTTACAAGTAAACCGGATATAAAGATGGCTACTAAGGTTGCTGTTTCCATTCTTATATAGTTTCAAGACCACAATGGATCTATGATCATTTATTTACAACGGAATGGTATACAAAGTCAACAGATCTCAATGAATAAGAAATAGGGTTTTATGGCTACACAAACCGTTGAGGGCGGTTCTAAATCTCGTCCAAGACAAACTCTTGTAGGGAGTTTATTGAAACCACTGAATTCAGAATATGGTAAAGTAGCTCCTGGGTGGGGAACTACTCCTTTGATGGGTTTCGCAATGGCCCTTTTTGCGGTATTCCTATCTATTATTTTGGAAATTTATAATTCTTCCATTTTACTGGACGGAATTTCAATCAATTAGATTCATAAGAACTATGAACTAACTTTTCAATATTCAATACAAAATGAAGCAGTTAGGTCTCTGATTTTTATCCCATTCTATTTTGGTAGTTCGACCGTGGAATTTCTTTGTTTCTGTATTTCCGGAATATGAGTGTGTGACTTGTTATATTGTTATAATGGATCCTATAGATAGTACAGAAAACGAGTCTGTCATCTTGATAGAGATGGTTTGACTTCGTCGGATATTCATTTTGAGTATGTGAAGCACGAAATGTATCAAATAGAATACAAAGTATTAGAACTATGATTCATACTTAATATTCAGACCACGCGGCCGGGCTCCCATTTTTTTTATTTTTTTGTTAGATTTATAAGTTATAAAAAGATTTTTATTCTTTCAAACCCCCATTTATGCTTATTTTGATCAAAAGACAAAGGCTTCTTTTGATTTTTAGTCATTATATTTATTCTAAGTGATGATCCAACGGTTCTTACTCAAGGAATTTTTGCAATTAGTCTGAAAGGGTTTTATTGAATCATCGTGGTTCTAGTATGAATCTAAGGTTTTAATTGATTCACGGGGTCTTAACAAGAGAATTCCTATCAATAATAAAGAAAACGGCAGTAAAGTCAGTCGTATTACACACAACAAATAACAATAACGATAATAGGTAAATAGAAGATTCAAGAGGCCTAGAATCACCAACATAAAAATGAGCCGACTTGATATTTTGGCATTATAACCACAAGAAAGTTCTTTCGGATTTTTATTCTTTCGTATTTTCATAAAAAATGGAATCATAGAATTAAAAAGTTTCAAACTTTTACACATATCCGGTAGAACTAGTATTGGGGTGTTTCTGTTTGAGCCGTACGAGGTGAAATTCTCATATACGGTTCTTGGAGGGGGAGTCTTTTGGAGTTTACCTATCTCAATAAAATTTATGATTGGTTCGAAGAACGTCTTGAAATTCAGGCAATTGCAGATGATATAACTAGTAAATATGTTCCTCCTCATGTCAATATATTTTATTGTCTAGGAGGAATTACACTTACTTGTTTTTTAGTCCAAGTAGCTACAGGGTTTGCTATGACTTTTTATTACCGTCCGACCGTTACGGAGGCTTTTGCTTCTGTTCAATATATAATGACTGAAGCCAACTTTGGTTGGTTAATCCGATCAGTTCATCGGTGGTCTGCTAGTATGATGGTCCTAATGATGATTCTGCACGTATTTCGTGTGTATCTCACCGGTGGATTTAAAAAACCTCGCGAATTGACTTGGGTTACAGGTGTGGTTTTAGGTGTATTGACCGCATCTTTTGGTGTAACTGGTTATTCCTTACCTTGGGACCAAATTGGTTATTGGGCAGTAAAAATTGTAACAGGTGTGCCCGAAGCTATTCCTGTAATAGGATCGCCTTTGGTAGAGTTATTGCGCGGAAGTGCTAGTGTGGGACAATCTACTTTGACTCGTTTTTATAGTTTACATACTTTTGTATTACCTCTTCTTACTGCCGTATTTATGTTAATGCACTTCCTAATGATACGGAAGCAAGGTATTTCTGGCCCGTTATAAAGAATATATAGCATATTTGTAATCAATCATTTATCACTTGGGGTAGGGACAATAGTATTTCATTGCTACAAATATGGATTATTGAAAAGAATAAGACATCTATTTGGATCTATTTATCTTCAACTCAAAAAAAAAATGTACTAGATTATTTCTATTATTTTATTTATTTAATACTCATTACTCATAGTTGAAGTGAATTTTCCGAAGATAAAATGGATTATGGGAGTGTGTGACTTGAACTATTGATTAGGCCGTGCAGAATATATGTTTTTTAGCTGCCACATTAAAATTCATAATCAAAAATGTGTCTTTGTTCCAACCACCGCGTAAGCCCATAGGAGGATAGGATGGTTCGTTTGAAGAGAATTTTTTCTATGATCAGACTCGACCATGTCGTATATGAACAGGCTCCGTAAGATCCAGTAGAAAGAATAAGCGATGTGGCATAATCAATTCTAGATTATGTTCTATATATTTCACTTATTGAATAGTATGGAAATGTATTCATTTCCTCTGCATTGACTTGATTTATTAGACTATCGGAGTGAAACAAGGGATCTAAAGAAGAACAGAGGCTAAACTATATCAGTAACAAGTAAATCCTTTGTATGGAAAAAGTCTCGATATTCTTGGGGAAAAAGTCCAATTGCAAGGTCTG